GAGGAGATTGCACGAAAAAAAGTGCTATTCAAAGAAGAAATTCCTCCCACGCGTTTGGGAGCGGATCTGGATGAAGAAAAAGATCAAAAAGCACCCATAGTGGTGGAAGGCATTTTAGCGGCCGATTTTTTTCAGTTTCAATGGACTCGTCCAGTACGATACATAAGCAATCAACACTTTTTTGGGGCTGTAAGAAAGGAAGCTTCACAATATTTTTTTGATACATGCCGAAGTGATGGAAAAAAAAGAATATCTTTTACAGATCCTCCAAGTTTTTCTAGTTTTAAGGAACTGACGAAAGGGATGATATCTTCGTCCACAGTAGAAAGACTCTCCTTTGATAAACTAGACAAAGATTGGCTTTATAAGAACAAACAAAGACAAAACAACTTAAATAACGAGTTTATAAAGAGAATTGAGGCTCTAGACACGGGATTTCTTTTTCTAGATATACTCGACAAAAGGACTCGGGTTTGTATTGAGAAAATGAACGAAACCTGCCTCTGCCTACCAAAAAGGTATGATCCTTTGTTGAATGGGCCCTCTCGTGGAAGAATCAAAAAGTTTAGAAAAGTAATCGAGGATCCCGAAGAAAAGGAGAAAAGCGAAGAAAAGGAGAAAAGCGAAGAAAAGGAGAAAAGCGAAGAAAAGGAGAAAAGCGAAGAAAAGGCACCGAAAAGCAAAGAACAGGAGAAAAGGGAAGAAGAGGCACGTCTACGCGAAGAAGCACGTCTACGCGAAGAAGCACGTCTACGCGAAGAAGCACGTCTAAGCGAAGAAAGGGCACTTCTTCAATTGGGTGAATTTCGTGAAAAAGTCTACAATGTAATTAAATCTCGTAAATCTAGTGGAAGAAAAAAGAATGCAATGCAATCTCGTCGAAGAAAAAAGAATGCAATGCAATCTCGTGCAAAAGTCCAGAATGCAATGCAATCTCGTCGAAGAAAAAAAAATGGAACTACAAAATCTCGTGAAAGAATCGACGATGAACCTACAGAATCTCAACTTAAGCAAATCCTTGCTCTAAATCAAATTCATGAGACCCTTTTGCCAGGTTTCATTTTCGAGTCCCCAAAATTTGAAGAGAGAATGTTCGCGATACTAAAAAGTAAAACACTAAAACTAAGAGCAGAAGGAAAATTATATTATAATCCTTTGGCAAAATTTTTTTCTAAGCCTTGGGAAAAAGGGGGGGGAGGCATTGATTGGAACCAGCGAAAACTAAAAAAGCTAAAGCAACTAAGGACTTATAAAGTGGGAGAAAGTGTGGGACGAGCGCACATCGGTCAACGCGTCCCTCGCTGGTCATACGTATTACTCCGCGAGGTCGCATACGACCTGGGCGAACCCTTTGTGACCAAGCGGGGAGATAATGAGTGCTTTGATATTATATCAGCACAATACAAATATGAAATTATTTTGAATCAGGATACTCAAAATTTACTTATCAAAAATCTTTCTAAAGATAGTAATAAGATTGATCCGGAGATTGCTAAAGAGATTAATGAGAAGGTTAAGAAGGATTTGATCAAGAGTGGGGGAGACCCTTATAGTATTGACTTTGAGAAAAGCCTTGCTCATGTTCACGTTGGCAGCCTCATCACCAATATCGAGTGGAAAACCGAGAATAAGGACGTGTGGAGGACCTCCTTGAGAGCGGTGCGCGACCAATTTTGGCATCAGGATGACATCAAAGGTGTTGCGAGCGTCCTAAGGCGTAAAAACGGAGTTGTTGTAAGACAGATTGAAATGTTTCCGCATTCCCCTCTTTTTTTGGGCTTCTTAAAAAGTACACTGTCTAGTTCTTTTAGGGTAGTGAAACCCCTTGTTTTGAAAATGCAAAATTTGCTGCATAGGTTTGGAATCAAAAAAGGGGACCTTTTCACTCTTAAGGGACCTAAGAAAGAACAGACAAAAACAAAAAGGAAGACAAAAGGGAAGACAAAAAGGAAGACAAAAAGGAAGATAAACGAAAAAAAAAGCAAAGCATTGAAAGAACGGAAAAAATTGAAAAGAATCAAAAAAGAGAAAATCGAACTAGACCCCGAAGAAGAGCTGTTCCGGATGGATGGAATAGATGCATGGAATGAGCTTTATTATGGGCTAGGAGTAAGAGGTATCGTATTAATTTTTAACTCCTATTTTAGAAGATATATTGCATTGCCTTTAGCGATAATAGCTAAAAATATTGGTCGTATCTTATTTTTGCAGCAGCCCGAGTGGGCTGAGGATAGAAAGGACTGGGAAAACGAGACTCATCTTTTATGCAACGATGACGGTTTTGCTATAGGCGTCATATCCATCAGCAACTTTCCGGAGGAGTGGTGGGAATACGGTCTTCAGGTCAAAGTTTTATGGCCTTTAGAGTTGAAACCTTGGCACACAGCGGATGATAGACAAAGGATAACCAACGATTATGCTTTTATAAGGTCTTTCTGGGGACTAGCTGACTATCCTTGGGGTGGTGCCCGACCCAACCGTTCCTTTTCCATTTTTTGGGGGCCCATTTTTAACGAACTAGGCAAAAAAAGTCAAAGATTAGCAGCAGAAAAATTGGAAGGGAGCGCCTTTCGACTTATAAGAAGCGTTTTCAACCAAAAAATAAAGCCAAATTTTGTTAGAGTTCTAGGAAACCCAAAAGAAAGCATAAAACGGCTTAAAGAAAGCATAAAACGGCTTAAAGAAAGGGTTCTAGTTCTAAAAAGCACAATTTTGAAAATAATAAAAAAAAATACAAGATTGAAAGGGATAGGAGTAGATGAATCGAGTGAAACTCAAAAAGAAAAAGATTCTATAATCAGCAATGAGATAATTCATGAATCATTTAGTCAAATTCGATCTACAGCTTCTACAAATTCAGAAGAAAAAATACAAAATCTGATTAATAGAACAAGCACAATAAAAAATCAAATAGAAAGAATTACAAAAGAAAAAAAAAAAGTAACTCCAGGACTAAATAATAGTCCTAACAACAAAAAGCAAAATAATAATGTAGAATCACCAAAAAATATTTGGAAAATTGTAAAAAGAAGAAATGTTCGATTAATAAGTAAATGGAATTATTTTCAAAAAATTTTCATTGAAAAAATATACAAAATATACCTAGATATCTTTCTATGTATCATTAAGATTCCTAGAATCAATTTAACAAAAAAATTTTTTGAGAAAGACATTTCCAATACTGAAACAAATCAAAAAAGAATTACCTTTAGTTCGACTATAAAAAATAGAAATAAGCGGAAGTCACAGATTGTTCCGAAATTTGCTTCCTTGCCAAATTTATCTTCCCTGTCACAAGCATATGTATTTTACAAATTATCACAAACCCTAGTTAGTGATAAGTTAAGATCTGTTCTTCAATATCGCGGAACGTCTTTTTTTCTTAAGACTGCAATAAAGGATTCTTTTGAAAGACAGGGAATATTTCATTCCGAATTAAAGCATAAGAAACTTCGAAATTTTGGAACGAATCCATGGAAAAACTGGTTAAGAGGTCAGTCTCAATACAATTTATCTAAGGTTCATTGGGAGCGAGTAGGCGCACAAACCTGGCGAAATAAAGTCAACCGACGCCATACGCCTCAAAATAACGATTTAAATAAAGGAGATTCATATGAAAAAGACCCATTACTTCATTCCAAAAAACAAGATGATTCTGAAGTATATTCATTAGTAAGAAATCAAAAAACTAAGTTTAAGAAAAACTATAAATATGATCTTTTAGCATATAAATACATTTCTTCTGAAACTAAGAAGGACTCCTCTATTTCGAAATTGCCATTACAAGTAAATAAGAGCCAAGAGATCGACTTATTTGATATACCAGAGGAGATTGTTTTCAAGACTTATTTCAAGGATTGTATACTAGACAAGAAGTTTCTAGACAAGCTTTATCGAGACAATACTTATCTACACAATTATCTAGACAATACTTATGTAGACAAGGATTATCACAAGGATTATCTAGACAAGAGTTTTCTAGACAAGGTTTATTTCAAGGATTCTCTAGACCAGCTTTATCTAGAAAAGGATTATTACAAGGATTATCTAGACGAGGTTTATCTAGACAAGAATTCTCTAGACAATTATCTAGACAAGGTTTATATGTCTCTGAAAAAAATGCGAAAGAAAAAACCTGAAAGAAAATATATGGACTTTGATTGGAAGTTTTTCGAAAAATATCTAGTCAATTTGGAGGCTGGGAAAAAGATCGACCCTAACCATAATACAAATACTAAGATTGAGACTCAGAATTCTCAAATAATTGAGAATGCAAATTCTCAAATAATTGAGAATGAGAATTCTGAAATAATTGAGAATGAGAATTCTGAAATAATTGAGAATGAGAATTCTGAAATAATTGAGAATGAGAATAGAGGTCTTATTTATGATATCGTTCCAAAAATGCTCTTGGATCCAGAAATCGAAAAGGATCCAGAACTCAAAGAAGATCCAGAACTCAAAGAAAATCCAGAAATCAAAGAAGACAAAAAAAGCTTTTTTAATTGGATGGGAATGAATGAAGAAATCTTAAAGGCACCCAGAGCGAATTCGAATGAGGAAGATTCGAATCAGGAAGATTGGTTCTTCCCAGAATTTCTGCTACGTAAGAGGACATATCAAATGAACCCGTGGCTTAGACCTATGAAGTTACTTCTTTTCAATTTCAAAGGAAAAGAAGAAGAAGAAGAAGAAGAAGAAGAAGAAGAAGAAGTTAGTCAAGGAAAAGCAAATGTTAGTCAAGGAAAAGCAACTAAAGGAAAAGCAACTAAAGGAAAAGCAACTAAAGGAAAAGCAAATGTTAGTCAAAACATCGAAGACATCGACATCGAAGACATCCAAGAAGTTATTAGAGAAGATTATGAAAAAGGGTTCAGTAAAAAAAAAACACAATACCGGAGTGACTCGCCGAGGCTAGTAGATTTCGTTGACCTTCAAGCGAAGTATTTGGGTTTTAGCATCCACACCGAGCGGCTAGTTGAGGAGGATATGCTCGAGCG